ATATTGAAAAAGAAATAATCTGAAATAGAAAGAACTTTTAAAAAATTCCATTTTCATTTTTCAATGGGTTTAGATGATCTAGTTCTTAATATTATTACTTTACTTAACTCACAGATTCCACAACAAATCTCTTGATTCGGAATTAGGGACTTATGTGCCGTGCCATTTGATGAATCGATTTTCTTTTACCCTTCTGTATCTCGCTCTATCTTGTTTTTTAGTATTATCTAAAATAACCGATGAATTATGAATTTTCCATAACTTAGGTAAGTGTTTTACCAACATATGTAGTGTAGGAAAAAAATGGAATTTAACCCCTTCATGCTTACTATAACTAGTTATTTCGGTTTTCTACTGGCTGCTTTAACTATAACCTCAGCTCTATTTATTGGCTTGAACAAGATACGTCTTATTTGAAATGATTTGAATGAATAAGTCAGAAAATACGAATCGTTCCTTTGGGTTCCCGGTATTATAGGACTCTTTTCCACACTAATTACCAATTCTTTTCTTGGTCATTGAGATTCGTGGATAATTTAGACTATTATTTAGAGATAGATCGTACCTCTTTTTTTATTCCCTCGAACAAATCGAAATGATTGAAGTTTTTCTATTTGGAATCGTCTTAGGCCTAATTCCTATTACTTTAGCGGGATTATTCGTGACTGCGTATTTGCAATACAGGCGTGGGGATCAGTTGGATCTTTGATTGAGTAATATTTATTTTTTGATTGACCTCCTCCAGACCAGAGAGGGGGTCAAATTGGGGTTGTAATTCTACTTTGTTTTTTAAGTTATTTTAATCTGTTTCGACATAAGATAGATGGAATCACGCTCTGTAGGATTTGAACCTACGACATCGGGTTTTGGAGACCCGCGTTCTACCAAACTGAACTAAGAGCGCTTTCAAAAAGAAAATACTTTTCTACTCCTAACGTGTCTCACGTACGTATAGTATCCACAAATTCAAGTTATATCCCCATCTCCCCGCTACTGCCCATAAAGAAGAGAGAAGTAATAGGTAGGGATGACAGGATTTGAACCTGTGACATTTTGTACCCAAAACAAACGCGCTACCAAGCTGCGCTACATCCCTTTTCCAAATTGTTGTACAATGCCATTGTACACAATTCCTTTCTTGTTTTCCACATCATAATTTTCTTCTATTTCTCTATCTATATAGAACTTTCTTGTTATTTCTTGTTTTTGGTCTCATATAATCAAGGAAGGGTATATATCTAAAATCCAGGTGAATTTCAACTATAAAAAAAAGATTACTATTCCTTAGTAATGTATAGGAAGAAGGGGTCATCTTTTTCTTTTTTAGGGATAGGCAAATCTGGTCTATATGGTTCATTCTATATATATAGAATATTTATTCTGTTTTTTAGTTAGGAATCTCGCCTAAAGAAATACAAACGATCTTGGGCAAGAGTATCTGATCATATATGTATTCCAATAAGGAAGGAGGATTTTCAATGCGGGATATAAAAACATACCTCTCTGTAGCACCCGTGCTAAGTACTCTATGGTTTGGGGCTTTAGCAGGTTTATTGATAGAAATTAATCGTTTATTCCCAGATGCTTTGTCATTCCCTTTTTTTTAATTCTAGTTATTCCTGTGCGAGATATAGAATTCTTCGTGACATGCCGAAAATTTTTCTTCAATCCTTTTTTAGTATACGAAGCAAAAAGAAAGAAAAGATGGATTGGGTTGAACCTAAGAGTCATGAAAAATTTGGTAAATCTCATTTTGGAAGAAAAAATAAATTTAATTAAAAGCCGTATCCAAGCTAAGTCAGGCCTCACAAATCCGAGCATAGAAAGAGGCTAGAGCCAGGCTTGCTAAGGATTTCGAAGCAAAATCCTTGCTAATTCGACAAAGATTGTATTCTTTAATTATTTCTTCTTTTTTTATTACTTAATTTACAAATTTCAAAAATTTTGTATTCTATTGGATTTTATTCTTCTTTTTCGGATCCAATTCCAATATAGAAGACTAAAAGAACATGTATAAGAATTAAGTTAAGTCGATCCAAAAAGGAAAGGAGGTTCATGGGCAAGGGCAAAGATGTTAGAATCAGAGTGATTTTGGAATGTATCAGTTGTGTTCGAAAGGGTACCAATAAGGAATCGACGGGGATTTCTAGATATAGTACTCAAAAGAATCGCCACAATACACCCGGACAATTAGAATTAAGAAAATTTTGTCGTTATTGCCGCAAGCATACGACTCATAATGAAATAAAGAAATAGGAGCATCGTATTTTTGATTTTTCTAAATCTAAAGAACAGAAAGAGTAAGAACTTCTTATTTTCTTATTTAATATATAGAACATAGATAGAATACAAAATACAAATCATCTGATTTTAGGTAGATATTATTTCATATGTATAGAGGTTTTTTTATATATAGTATATGAATCAAATAATATATGGACCAAAGAAAGACTACTTCTTCTGGATCTAAAATTAATAAAATAAAGAAATCCATTTTTTTTTTCAAATTTTAAAATAAGGAATAAATCATGTATATATCTAAACAACCTTTTCGTAAATCTAAGCAACCTTTTCGTAAATCCAAACAAACTTTTCATAAATCCAAGCAACCTTTTCGTAAATTCAAACAACCTTTTCGTAAATCCAAACAAACTTTTCGTAGGCGTTCCCGAATTGGTCCGGGGGATCGAATTGATTATAGAAACATGAGTTTAATTAATCGATTTATTAGTGAACAAGGAAAAATATTATCCAGACGAATAAATAGATTAACCTTGAAACAACAAAGATTAATTACTCTTGCTATAAAACAGGCTCGTATTTTATCTTTCTTACCATTTCGTAACTATGAGAATGAGAAGCAATTTCAAGCCCAGTCAATTTCAATAATTACTGGTCCTAGACACAGAAAAAATAGACATATTCCTCAATTAACACAAAAGTTCAATTCCAATCGAAATTTAAGAAACTCCAACCAGAATTTAAGAAACAACAATCGGAGCTTAAGTTCCGATTGTTGATGTTTTATTCAAAAGGGTCAGACTCATATATAAATAAAGTAATCCAGTTTAGATTCTTGTGTTTGTTCTAAGAAAAGAAAGAAAAATGGGAAAAAAGAAATAGTTTTTTTATTTATTGCAACATGCTCGTTGATTCCTACCACTTAATCTTAATTTATTGTATCTTCCCGGAGTTCCCTCTCCGGGAATTTGGTTTTAATTATTCCTGTATATTACTTTTTTATCCTTTTAATTGATAGTCTTTATTTTATTGGAAATCGTGTAAAGATTATTTGGATTTAATACAGCTACTTGTGCAAGCATTTTACGATTAAGAATCAATTCCTTTTTGTACAAATTGTGTATTAATTTACTATAACTATTGAAGACTTTATATATGCGTGTTGCTGCGTTTATCCGAGTGATCCACAAACGCCGAAAATCCCTCTTTTGCCTGCCTCTATCTCGATGAGAAGAAACAAAAGCTCTTCTTACTTGTTGAGTAATCATTCGATTAAGTCTTAAATGAGCCCCTCTAAAGTTTGAGGCAAATGAACGCATTTTTGTTCGTCGTCTCCGAGCTATATATCCTCGCGGAACTCTGGTCATTGAATCAAATTAACTTTAATGAATAACTAATGATTTCTCTTCTTTTAACCGCTCTTTTTCCCATTAATAACAAAACGGATTATTCCGATATATAAAATATTAATTCCAATGGCTTTTGCTACTATAACCTTCCCAACCACGATTTTTTATTCTATCCCCTTCAGTTATTTCGCATAGAAATAACAAATTATAACGATACTAAAAAAACAGTGGGTTCCATCGTTTCTATGGTTCCCTTTTAGACGGTGAGGCCCTCTCTATACACCGGAGCCCTTTCTTTTATCAAAAGATATTGTGAACTTGTATAATTCACATTCTTTGGCTCTACCTATCCATTATAGAGTAAATAGCTCTTTTCACAATAAATAAGAGTTATTCATATAGTGACGGTATTTAATTATGAAAGTTGGCTAAGTAGCTGACCTTTTAGTCCGTTCTTTTAAGATAAAGGAGCATAAGCCTTTTCTTTTTATTACTATTTCCTCCGCTTAATGGATAACCATTTTTACCAATGGGGGGATTACTTCTTCCAATCTAGATGATTGGATTTGCACCAAAGAAAACCATAAATTCCATATACCGTAGAAATCTAAGATAGAGCTTCTCTATCCTATTCATTGGTACCGATCATGGATACTTCCAAATTTGTCTTATTTGTTTGAACTCATGATCTGAACGAGTCGCACATACACCCTAGCACATGTTCCTCGACGCTGAGGACATCCCTTAAGCGCGGGCGTTTTTCTAGCATTTCGTATTGGCTGTCTTGCATTTCTAATAAGTTGTTTAACCGTCGGCATGTCGTATGTATATAGAAAAAAAAAAGGATTGGTTTAGATCGATCTTAACCTGATGATTCATCATCATGAAGTATTTCTATTTTCTAAAAATCGCATAAAACCCGAATTTAGGTTTGAAATAAATTTACAAGAAATTCAGCCACTACCAATCCTTAAACATTTCTGGAAACCATACTGGATCAGTATCGCAGTGCTCGTCAATCATTTCATCCCCTACAATATCGACAAGTCCATAAGCTTTGGCTTCGTCTGCTGACATAAAAACATCCCTTTCCATGTCTTCGGATACAACCCAAAAAGGCTTGCCTGTTCTTAGTGCATAAACCCTTGTGATCATTTCGCGAACTTTGTGTAACTCTTCCACTTCTAGTAAAAATTCAGGTGTCCTTGCCCGATAATAAGCACTAGCGGGTTGGTGAAGCATAATTCTAGCGTGAGGGAATGCTATACGCTTAGTAGGTTCTCCTCCAAGCAGAATGAAGGAGGCCATGGACGCGGCTATTCCGAGGCATATTGTATATATATCTGGTGTTACCGTTTGCATCGTATCAAAAATCGCCATTCCTGAGATTAGCCATCCCCCAGGGGAGTTTATAAACAAAAAAATATCGCTAATTCCGTCTTCTATACTGAGATATACCATGAGACCTGTAATATGATTCGTGATCTCGCAACGAATCTCTTGACCTAAAAAAAGTGTCCTTTCTCGATACATAACATTGTATAAGTCAACCCAAGTCGCTTCTTCATCTCCGGGAATCCGGTAAGGTACTTTTGGAACACCAATGGGCATATTAGATTAATATTATTAAATTTAAGTAAGAAAACTACACTTTAATATGGAAACTTAAGAATGGAAGAGAAAGAAAGAATCTGCAGTTTATTATCTTCATTTTTTTCTTATTCTATAAGAATACTATAGATTCTATTAATACATAGATTGAAATGATATAATACATAGATTGAAATGATACCTAGATTGAAAAATTATACATATAAGGAAGGTAAGACAGATTGAATAAAGAAAAAGGAATCTGTGATTCGAATGATAAACAAAGAGGGATTAGGGATCTATTCTTCGTTTTTTGAAATAGCCCAAGTTACCCATTGCATATTGGCACTTATCGAGTATAGAATAGATCTGCTTCTCTTTCTTCTTACAAACAGAATTGGCTTCTTATTTTTAATGGAATGAAATAAATATTCACGCTTTCTGACACAGAATCCCCTAAACGGGTTAGGTACATAGGATATGGATAGTCTTTTCCAATGCGATAAAATAAAACGACATCGTGTCTATTTTTCTTTGCTAAAGGGGTATTTCCATGGGTTTGCCTTGGTATCGTGTTCATACTGTCGTATTGAATGATCCGGGTCGATTGCTTTCGGTGCATATAATGCATACAGCTCTAGTTTCTGGTTGGGCTGGCTCGATGGCTTTATACGAATTAGCGGTTTTTGATCCCTCTGATCCTGTTCTGGATCCAATGTGGAGACAGGGTATGTTCGTCATCCCCTTCATGACTCGTTTAGGAATAACCAATTCGTGGGGTGGTTGGAGTATTTCAGGAGGAACTATAACAAATCCGGGTATTTGGAGTTATGAAGGTGTGGCAGGTGCACATATTGTGTTTTCTGGCTTGTGTTTCTTGGCAGCTATCTGGCATTGGGTATATTGGGACCTAGAAATATTCTGTGATGAGCGGACGGGAAAACCCTCTTTGGATTTGCCCAAGATCTTTGGAATTCATTTATTTCTTGCAGGGGTGGCTTGTTTTGGCTTTGGTGCATTTCATGTAACCGGTTTGTATGGTCCTGGGATATGGGTATCCGATCCTTATGGACTAACTGGAAAAGTACAAGCTGTAAATCCTGCGTGGGGTGCAGAAGGTTTTGATCCTTTCGTTCCGGGAGGAATAGCTTCGCATCATATTGCTGCAGGTACATTGGGCATATTAGCGGGCCTATTCCATCTTAGTGTCCGCCCTCCTCAACGTCTATACAAAGGATTGCGTATGGGCAATATTGAAACTGTACTTTCCAGTAGTATCGCTGCTGTTTTTTTTGCAGCTTTCGTAGTTGCCGGAACTATGTGGTATGGATCGGCAACTACCCCAATCGAATTATTTGGGCCTACTCGTTATCAGTGGGATCAGGGATACTTTCAACAAGAAATATATCGAAGAGTTAGCGATGGGTTAGCCGAAAATCTTAGTTTATCAGAAGCTTGGTCTAAAATTCCCGAAAAATTAGCTTTTTATGATTATATTGGTAATAATCCGGCAAAGGGAGGATTATTCAGAGCAGGCTCAATGGACAATGGGGATGGAATAGCTGTTGGATGGTTAGGACATCCCATCTTTAGAGATAAAGAAGGGCGCGAGCTTTTTGTACGTCGTATGCCTACTTTTTTTGAAACATTTCCGGTAGTTTTGGTAGATGAAGAGGGAATTGTGAGAGCAGACGTTCCTTTTAGAAGAGCAGAATCCAAATATAGCGTTGAACAAGTAGGCGTAACGGTGGAGTTCTATGGTGGCGAACTTAATGGAGTAAGTTATTCTGATCCTGCTACTGTAAAAAAATATGCGAGGCGTGCCCAATTAGGAGAAATTTTTGAATTAGATCGAGCTACTTTGAAATCAGATGGTGTTTTTCGGAGCAGTCCAAGGGGTTGGTTCACTTTTGGTCATGCTACTTTTGCTTTGCTCTTCTTTTTCGGACACATTTGGCATGGGGCTCGAACCTTATTCCGAGATGTTTTTGCTGGTATTGATCCAGACTTGGATGCTCAAGTGGAATTTGGAACATTCCAAAAAGTTGGGGATCCAACTACAAGGAGACAGACAGTCTGATACCGCATTGCTATGGGATTTTTACCTCTCTTTTTTGATTTGACATGGGAAACATCTCCTGTCCTTTCTTTGACTCTTTTTCTTTTTTATATGGGAAATGATCCCAAATGACAAGTGAATAGGTGTGGAAGTTATAATTGTAAATAAACCACGATCGAATCTATGGAAGCATTGGTTTATACGTTCCTTTTAGTTTCGACTTTAGGGATAATTTTTTTCGCTATCTTCTTCCGAGAACCACCTAAGGTTCCGACTAAAAAATGAAATAATTTAATTGAAGTAAGAAGTCTCCCATCTGGGAGACTTCTTACTTCAATTAGTCCCCATGTTCTTCGAATGGATCTCTTAATTGTTGAGAGGGTTGCCCAAACGCGGTATATAAGGCATACCCAGTAAAGCTTACAAGTAAACCAGATATGGAGATGGCGACTAAAGTTGCTGTTTCCATTTTTCTAGAATTTCAAGATTACAATGGATCTATGAAAAGATCGTGTATTTACAACTACAACGGAATAGTATACAAAGTCAACACCAATGATTAAATAGAATTTATGGCTACACAAACCGTTGAGGATAGTTCTAGACCTAGGCCAAAACGAACTGGCGCAGGTAGTTTATTGAAACCCTTGAATTCGGAATATGGGAAAGTAGCTCCGGGTTGGGGGACTACTCCTTTTATGGGGGTTGCAATGGCTTTATTCGCGATATTCCTATCTATCATTTTAGAAATTTATAATTCTTCTGTTTTACTGGACGGAATTTTAATGAATTAGGTTTCTACTAACTAAAACTATGAAGTCATAGTTTTTCCATCCAAAAAAAGGCCTTTCTGCTTTAAGCTCCACATTTCTATACATTCTGGTAGTTCGACCGTGGATTTTTTTGTTTTGGTATCTCTGGAATATGAGTGTGTGACTTGTTAGAATTGATCCTATTGATAATACATAGAAAAGACCTGTTCTCTCTATCAAGATGATTCTAATTCGTCGGATATTATATTATTTATTCTAGTATCTGGAACACGAAATACATAGAGTGGATCAAGAAAAAAAAAAATGGAACTATGATTCATACTCACTATTTAGACCTCGCAACCAGACTGAAAAAAAAAAAAGAATTTTTCTTCCTTCCGATTTTGTTTGCCCAAAATAGAACTTTTTTTTTCTCTCGCTTTTGTCGAGTCATTACACCAATTCAATAAATGATTATCAAGCGGTTCTTATTCGAAGAACCCTTGCCTTTTGGTTAGCTTGAGACTCAATCATCGTGGCTCTAGTATGAATCTAAGGTTTTAATTGAACTAATTCGTAGGATCACAACAAGATAATTTCTATTAGAAAACCACTATAAATAAAAAATAGGGAAGAGAAAAGTCAAGAGGCCCCTAATGATCAACATAAGGGAAAGACAGATGAGCCAACTTGAGATTTTTTGGCATTATCATCACAAAGAAGAAATTCTGGATTTTTCTTATTTAATATCTTCAAGGCAAATTGATCCAATCCCGTGGCTGATGAAGTTTTGAACCTTTATTTTTCTAATATCCGTTGCAAATTTGTGTGTTTCTGCTTGAGCCGTACGAGATGAAATTTTCATATACGGTTCTCGGAGGGGGAGTCGGGCTAGTTACCTATCTCAATAAAGTATATGATTGGTTTGAGGAACGTCTTGAGATTCAGGCAATTGCGGATGATATAACTAGTAAATATGTTCCTCCTCATGTCAACATATTTTATTGTTTAGGGGGAATTACACTTACTTGTTTTTTAGTACAAGTTGCTACTGGTTTTGCTATGACTTTTTACTACCGACCAACCGTTACAGAGGCTTTTTCCTCCGTTCAATATATAATGACGGAGGCCAACTTTGGTTGGTTAATTCGATCAGTTCATCGATGGTCAGCAAGTATGATGGTTCTAATGATGATCCTGCACGTATTTCGCGTGTATCTCACAGGTGGATTTAAAAAACCTCGTGAATTAACTTGGGTCACAGGTGTGGTTTTGGCTGTATTGACTGCATCATTTGGTGTAACTGGCTATTCTTTACCTTGGGATCAAATCGGTTATTGGGCAGTAAAAATTGTTACAGGTGTACCTGAAGCGATTCCGGTAATAGGATCCCCTTTAGTGGAGTTATTACGTGGAAGTGCTAGTGTGGGGCAATCCACTTTGACTCGTTTTTATAGTTTACATACCTTTGTACTGCCTCTGCTTACTGCCGTATTTATGTTAATGCACTTTCCAATGATACGTAAGCAAGGTATTTCTGGTCCTTTATAGGGAAGGCATATCATAGAAAATTCGAATTCTCATATATCATATCGGGTAGGTTATGGTATTTCATTGCTACAAACATGGGTTATTGTAAAATAAGACATGTCATTTGGATACTTCTCTTCAACTCTGAAGTATTTTGATACAAATAGTTGAAGTTAATTTTACGAAAGAAAATAAGGCGGATTATGGGAGTGTGTGACTTGAATTATTGATTTGGCCATGCAGATAGAGAATTGGATCTGCCGCATTAGAATTCACGACCAAACGTGTCTCCGCATCCAATCAACACGTAAGTGCCCTATCTAGCAAGGATAGGCTGGTTCACTCGAGGAGAATATTTTCTATGATCATACCTCAATCATGTCATCCATGAACAGGCTCCGTAAGATCCCGTAGAGTATAAATGGAATAAGTCATGTGATATGATCCAATTCTATATTTATTACACTTACTTTTTTATA